TCGATAGCAATAAGCCCTGTTTGAAGGGGTTCATACACGGAACGCCTGGAAATTATACCCGGAGCAGGAGATTCAATTAAGCGAGATTCCGAAGCGACAATTTCGCCTCTCCCATCAATAGGTTTAGCGAGAGCATTTATAACACGACCCAAGTAAGCCTCGCTCACAGGTATCTGAGCAATTCTTCCTGTTGCTTTTACAAAACTTCCCTCTTGTATCATCAACCCATCGCCCATTAATACAATCCCAACATTTTTGGATTCCAAATTCAGAGCAATACCTCTAGTCCCTTCTGCAAATTCGACTAATTCACCTGACATTATTTCACCAAGACCTATAATACGAGCAATCCCATCCCCCACTTGAACTACGCGACCGATATTCTCAATTCCTACTTTCCTATTATATTGTTCAATACGTTCGCGGAGAATTTTATTAATTTCGTCGACTCGAAGGGTTGCCATTAGTGTTTCTTGAATCTTTTTTTTCGGAAGCAAGGGGAAAAATAATGCCTAAATTCTAAACGAAAGTAGAAGTGCAAGGCCTAATAAATTTTAATTATCTCTTCCATTCTATGGCCCCTAGAATGCCAATATTAGCACGAATCGTACGGAAATGTAACTCGGTATTCAAACAACTATTCAGAGTTCCTAGAGCTCCTTGTACGGCTTGTTGGAAAACCCGTTGTCGGACCTGATTCATCGCTCTTTGTTTTTCAAAATAAAGGGTTTCATTTTTAGACTTTTCTAATTGTTCCAAACTCATAGAAGTAGCATTAATCAAATTTGCTTTTTCTCGTTCTATCTCAGAGTATCCATTCATCCGATACTCATCTGCTTCTAGTTCGACTTTCTGTAATCGAAGCCGAGCTTTTTCGAGTTGTTCAAGGGTCCCTCTACGCAATTCTTCCGAATTTCGAATAGTACTTAAGATCCTCTGTTTTCGATTATCTAATAAATCTTTTAATGAAAGTAGATTATCTTGCTATTAAGTTTACAACTTTTATGATCTCTTCCCGAACCAAACATGAATCTTTCGATTCATTTGGCTCTCACGCTCCTTTTTTTCTTTTTTGCTATGTATTATGGTTATTTCCATATCTTTTTTTTATGTAATGAGCCTATCCTCTATCCTTTTTTCTCTTTGTATTTCAATATACCGAAACGTATATAAGACTAGATAAATATTAAGAGGACTCTTCCGACTAGATAAAAATCTATCATGGTCAGCAAAGTTGTTTCTTTATTTGTGTTTGCTCTGTTAGTTAACAATTTCATTAAGAAAAACGAAGTAAATAAATGGAAAATGAAAATTGCTAGAATTATTTTTCTTTCCTTAAATCCAAAAAATTTCTCTTTTTTTTATACACAGGTCGTCGATTCGGCATTGGAAAAAGGGCAGGGTGCCCTTCTAGTAAATAGTTCAAATCATTTTATCGATATGAGTGTTCTATATCAGATAAATTCTACACTAGCTATTTCCCGTTTAAAGCATTTGGATACTAATAAAGCATTTCGATACTAATATAGTTGTAGAAAGAGTACCCCTTTTTGCCTGGACTTCAAGCAGTTTAGCTTTAACCGTGTTAATGGTCTCACATTATTGGTCTATAGAGAATCAAAGTAAATTTACCAATGAGTCGCGAAATGCTATGGTTCTTCCATATGATTTCTGAAGTTATTCAGAAGTAATTCGTGGAGATCGTGCACCTTTTCTTATTTATCCCAAAACAAAAATACTAAAAAATATTCTAAAGTGCAGCCGGATAGATCCAATCTATTCTTGAAATAGACAACTCGCACACACTCCCTTTCCAAAAAAAATCAATACGCCAACTACTACAGTTAGATTTATTAGATTTGTTGCTAAAATATCGGTATTAAGCCCGAAACTCCCAGCGAATGGCCAGTGAGCTAAAAAAACAAAAGAATGGGTTACATTTTTCATATGCTCTCCTCTTATAGATAGGACGAACAAAGAAGAAAGTTTTTCGATCACTTACTTCGCTCGCCCTTTTTTATCGGTTTTTTTAATGCAATTTTTTTTATGCAAATAGATTCAATCTAATAATTTCTTTTAGATTAAGTCTTAGGTCTCGTTTGACCTGTGCAAGATCTCCTTTGTTAAAATGTTCCCAAAATTCCTAAAATAAAAGGAAAAAGACTTTCCACTATCCTAAACTAAGGACGGGAAGGAAGAGGGCGAGCATATCTTCTACCTAAATTGATCATGCTCAAATCAACCCTTCCCGGGGTATTGTCTGTCCCGATAAATAAAAAATTCCTGGAATAATATAATAAATAAAAGTATTGATATACTTGGAATTACAGAAGCAAATACCAATTTACTAAAAAAAGAAAAAAGTATCTAAAGGACTTATTTTCTTTTTTAGGATTAAACAAAAGGGTTCGCAAATAAAAGCGCTAGTGCCACAACCAGTCCATAAATTGTTAAAGCTTCCATAAAAGCTAGACTAAGCAATAAAGTACCTCGTATTTTCCCTTCTGCTTCTGGCTGTCTCGCAATACCCTCTACAGCTTGTCCTGCAGCAGTACCTTGACCAACTCCAGGCCCAATAGAAGCAAGCCCTACAGCCAATCCAGCAGCAATAACGGAAGCAGCAGCAATTAGTGGATTCATGGTGAGTTCCTCGTGTCAAAAAAAAAAAAATGGTTAAGGATACAATCAACCAAGAAATAAGCTCTATTGGGTAGAAGTAACAAAAAGTGCAAATTGAAATGATAATCTAAATCGTCCGAACTACTTCGAGATCTCGTTTTTCATTTCTAATCATTAGAGGTTTGTGTAAATCCATATGCTTTTCATTATTCTATTTCTCTTTCTTTCCAACCAACCACCCTTTCAGTTCATCTTTTTTTACTCTTCGATATCCTTGAGTTCCCATTTTTTCCATTCCTCTAATCCATAATAAAAGACGAAATACAGGAAGAACCCCTATTGAAATCGAACTAATCCAAATTCAAATCAAGATATACAATTGATAACAATATGCTGCATAGAACTGGATATGGAATCCAATTCCGGAATTCTATATATGGGATTAGATAATGAATCTAATCTAACTTAGAAATAAATAAAATCCTATATACATTTGTTTCTTCTATTTTGTTTGCATATTTTCTTATTTTCTATTGAATCCAATTCCAAAATCATTCCGCACAAAAGATGACGGTCTTATAGACATTAAGGATATAGATCTAACCGGATTTCGCCCCCCCTGAATGCATATATAATTTAACAATTCCGTAATATAGTCTATTCTCTCTCCTACAACTCTAGGTTATATATTCATACGCATTTTGAACTAGTTAGTTTTCTAACCAGGAGGATTATCTGCAACCATGCATGAATTGGGCTAAGCTAAAAAAAAAAGACTATTTCGAAAATTAGTCAATTCAATGATGACCTTCCATGGATTCACCTATATAGGCTGCGGCTAACGTTGCAAAAATAAGAGCTTGAATACCGCTTGTAAATAATCCAAGAAACATGACCGGTATAGGGACTACTAAGGGGACTAAAGAAACAAGAACAACAACGACTAATTCATCCGCCAATATATTTCCGAAAAGTCGAAAACTAAGCGATAATGGTTTTGTGAAATCTTCTAGGATGTTAATTGGTAAAAGGATTGGGGTTGGTTTAATATATTTCTCGAAATAACTCAATCCTTTTTTGCTAAGACCCGCATAAAAATATGCTGCTGATGTGAGTAAAGCTAAAGCAACAGTAGTATTTATATCATTCGTGGGCGCAGCTAATTCCCCATGGGGTAACTCTATAATTTTCCAAGGTAAAAGAGCACCCGACCAATTCGAAACAAAAATAAAAAGGAACATAGTTCCAATAAAGGGAACCCAGGGACCATATTCTTCTCCAATCTGAGTTTTGCTCAAATCTCGAATAAACTCAAGGACATATTCGAAGAAATTCTGACCGTCGGTTGGGATGGTTTGTGGATTCCGAACAGCTATGATAACTGAACCCAGCAAGATAGTAATTACGACCCAAGAAGTGATGAGTACTTGGGCATGAATTTGGAAACCTCCTATTTGCCAATAGAAGTGTTGGCCTACTTCTACGCCTGATATATCATACAACCCCTTGAGTGTTTTAATGGAACATGGTGTAATATTCATATTGTCCTCTGATAAAAATTGAACTTCAAAAAAGGAATTCTTTTGATTCAACCATCTCTTTCTCAACTCAGCAACTTGAAGTATTAATCTTATATTTAGGATACCAAGAAATCACATCAAATGATAATATATATCAATACCCTCTAATATATATCAATATTCCCCTTCTTTTATCTATGCAAAACAAAAATTAAATAGTAACTGATCCCATAAATCTACGTAGTTGCTTAAGAATTCACTATTCTTCTTAATCTTAATCAATGATTTCTTATATAGAGAGAACGGCCCTCACAAATTGCAAATACTAATTTGTTAAGAATCAATCGAATTGAAGTCATAGTGTCATCGTTGGCAGGAATCGATATATTCGCGAGATCTGGGTCACAATTTGTATCGACTAAAGAAATAGTAGGAATCCCCAAAATGGCGCATTCCCGAAGAGCTATATACTCTTTTTGCTGATCAAGGACGATCACAATGTCAGGCAACCTCGTCATATATTTAATCCCGCCAAGATATCTTTGCAAGGTAGATAATTTTCTCTTTAAGATTGCCACATCTCTTTTTGGGAGATGGTGGAATTTTCCCATCTTTTCTTCCGCTCTTAAGTCTCTAAATTGAGAAAGTCTAGTTTTGGTAATCGACCAATTCGTTAACATACCACTGAACCACTTTTTATTAACATAATGACAACGAGACCTTATTGCAGCTGATGCTACTAAATCTGCTGCTCTTTTTTTGGTACCAACAATTAAGAAGCTTTTTCCCTGACTTGCTGCATCAAAAACTAAATCGCAAGCTTCTGATAAAAAACGAGCCGTTCTAGCGAGATTTGTAATATGAGTACCTTTACGCTTTGCCGAGATGTAAGGAGCCATTTTAGGATTCCATTTCTTAATACCATGACCAAAATGAACTCCCGCTTCTATCATCTCTTTCAAATTGATGTTCCAATATCTTCTTGTCATTTTTTCCACACTTCCTTTTTTTTTTCTTTTTTTCGTCTTACCATTATGGAATTGATTTCTTTTTGAAGATTAAGAAAGAGCCGAAATATCTTGAAATAAATAATAATTGTTCCGATGGAACCTTCTACTCAGAATTGGCCATTGATACATGATATAAAGACAGCCTTAATAAATTAACTGACTTCTTTTATTTAGTAAAATCAAAAATCAGACCTGTTAGCATTCTAAGGTCAAAAGTCTAATTTCAATTAAAGTAAAAAAATCTGCTTTATATGCTTTATATATCCTTAAATCGTATAAATGGGAGTAAATGGGGGTTCTGATGTCTCATAGAAATTGTTTGTTACGTCAGAATCAGAAGAAACTAGTTCTGTATGGAGAAACAAAATATCTCTCATTTCCGACGTGAATAGATTTTTTTTTTGAATTTCCAAATAAAGGTTCTTGTCTTGTGGGAAACGATGCACAAATTTTTGGAATCCGGTACCAACAGGGATAATTCCCCCCAGAACTACATTTTCTTTCAGGCCTTTCAACCAATCAATACGACCTCGTAGGGCAGCTTTTGCTAAAACTCGAGCAGTTTCTTGAAAACTTGCTTCAGATATGAAACTTTGGGTATTCAGGGAAGCCCTTGTTATTCCCAATAAGATTGCCCGATAATAGATCGATTCATCCAAAGCTCGCCCTGCTCGTTCCGCTCGCAAAAGTCCTATTAATTCCCCAGGTAAAAAAACATTAGACATTCCATCTTCGGAAACCCGTACTTTTGATGTTACTTGGCGTATAATAATCTCTATATGTCTATTATGGATCTGTACCCCTTGGGATCGATAAACCTTTTGGATCTTATTAACCAAAGAGATACGACTTTGGGCGATGGTTAGCTCCGCTCCAATCAAGAATCCCCAGGGAACCCCAAGAATTCTTGGTATACGCTCATTCCAATCCTCAATTCTCCTTTCGAGATTCGGCGATAGTGAATCAATTGAACGCGCTTCAAATATTTGTTCTACTTTTGGAAGACCTTGCGTTATATCACTAGATCTCGATTTTTCATATATAAAGGTAACTAACCTATCTCCTTTGTAAAGTATTTTTCCATAATGACCATGAACAGTTGCTCCTATAGTGGCCAAATAAGGCTTAGCTGCTCTTATAACAAAGGAGTCCATATTAACAATGCAAATTTGACCAGATTTTTTTATGTGCGATTTAAATAGACATACATTTTCGCAAATAAATTGTCCAAGGTGAATTATTGCCAATGTCTCCCCCCATGAGTCATGATGGAGAAAGTGCCAATTCAAATGGAATGGATCCAACATGATGTTACTGTTGAAATTCGACATCCTTTTATTTTCATCTATTAAAGAGTATTTAAGCCCTTGAAGTACTTGGAAGGTTTGTTTCAAATTGTCAAGGAACAGGTATTTTTTTAACAAGATCTGATTATGTGTTAATAAATAGTAAGATGAAGAATAATTCGATATACTAGGTACAATAGCGCCTAAGAGCCCAAAAATATCTCGAATAAGAATTCTAGGATTCGATTCTTTTACCGCACAGGGATATTTCGAATTCTTCAATAAACCAATTTGAGAACAGTTGGATGCCGACAAAATCATCAAAGATGGGTATTCTTTATTTCGATTCAACAAGGTGCCAATAGCTTCTTGATGTTGGCTAAGTGATTGAATCCTCGCCTTGGAATAAAAGGAATTGGTATTGTTGCGATCTAACCTATTATTGGGAATCGGTCCTGCACTTGTCCTATCATACCTTCTTCTTGTATATGAAATAGTGGACTTGACTAACTCAATTCTTAGGAAATCGCGAATCAGATCATTTGTTCTTAACTCAACAAGGGAAGCACGAGCCCCCTCTTTTTCTTCTTGTTCCCAATTCACTACCAAGCAAGTTCGAACGAATTGACTATTCGTGTGATAAATTCTTTGAGTTAACTTGCTATTTTCATGAGAAATAAAATTGACAAGTCGAAGTTGGAGATTATCCTCTTCTTGCAGGAGATCTTGCGGGAAAAGTCTTGCTAGATTTCTCCCTTCGTCCATTTCATATGCGACTGCAGGTCGAACTGAAACAAAATACTTTTCCTTGCTTTTCAGAATTTTTTTCCGTTGAACATAAACCCAATTTTTTCTTTTTTTTGAGTCCTTAGAATCTTTTTTTTCTCTTTCTGGTGGTATCAAACTGGCGCCTAATATCTTATCCGCCTCTTCAGGAAAATGAATATCTCCGGAAAAGATTTTTAGTTCCGTATGGCTTTTTTTTCTCTTAACTCGGACCAATCCACCTAGTCGACTTCTTGTATTTTTTGTGAGTTGTGTATCCACTCCAATAATACTATTGTCAAGTACCTTTAGGGATGAGGATCTCGGCAAGATATGCAGTTCTTGAAGAATGAAAAAAAACCGATCTACTTCTTTTTGGTATTTTAGACTAAATTCTTTTGTTCCTCGATGCTCAATAAAACCCTCTTTTTTTAAGATAGAATCTTCCTCTGGGCTCCCATATTCATCCTCTGAGTCTTCCTCTGATTCTTCTTCTAAAGCCCCGTATTCGTTCTCTGAGCCATCTTCACGGCTCCCATATTCTTCTTCCTCTAGAGTTCCATATTCGTCCTCTCGAGTTTTATATTCGTTCTCGGGGTTCCCATATTCTTCTTCTGAGTCTTTCTCTAGAGTCCTATATTCAGCCTCTAGGATCCCGTATTCATCTTCTAGGGTTTCATATTCGTCTTCTAGAGTCCTATATTCGTCTTCTAGGGTTTCATATTCGTCTTCTAGAGTCCTATATTCGTTCTCTCGGCTCTCATATTCGTCCTCTGAGTCTTCCTCTAGAGTCCTATACTCTTCCTCTCGGGTCCGATATTCTTCCTCTAGGGTCCTATATTCTTCCTCTAGGGTCCTATATCGAAATTTAACAATTCCTGAACCCCTTCTATCTTTTCTGTATCCTGGATCGTCAAAAAAAGCAAAAATAGTATTTCTACGTAAAACACCCATAAAGGGTATTTCAATCGAAATCCCCAAACAGGATATTAGCTCTTTTTCTTGTTCTTGATGATATTGTAATGGAATGACGAACCTATTTCTTCGCTTTTTCGCCAACAAATCCGAATTATCTTGAAGAATAGAAGGATAGACAAAATTCCAATGATTGTTGGACACGATTCGATCTGGCGTTAAATAATCAAGAATTTCCTTATCTTTTTTACCAAAAGTATCCAACAGTCTATGGCTTACTTGATCATTAGCCATTGAGAGGTCAAAGATATGTCTTCCGTCAAGAGAAAAAGAATAAGTATTCATTTGATCTTGATCCTTGTGCAGCGAAAAGGATGCTATACTGGATCTGCACATACTTACTGACAATATCCATAAATGGCTTGTTTTTGGTAATCGACGAAGATTACCATATTGATATTCGGGCGCATGGTAAACATCAGTACTCCAGTGCATTTCCCCGTCTGATTCGGAATAAATATGCTTTTGTACCTTTTCTTTAAAATGCAAAGTGGATGTTCCGGCACGAATCTCCGCAATTACTTGTTCGGATTCTACATATTGATCATTTTGCACTAGAATCAGGCTTTTTAAGGGAATATTCACACTATGTAGAATATCTTGACTCTGAATAGTTACACGCAAGTCTATATAGCATAGAAAAGCAGGCTGTCCATGACGGGTACGTGTGGGGTGAACCAAGTCCTCATTGAATTGAATTTTTCCATTCGAGGGGGATCGTACAAGGTCGGCAGTACCCCCTGTGAATACTCCACCAGTATGAAAAGTTCTTAATGTTAGTTGAGTCCCTGGCTCCCCAATTGATTGACCTGCAATAATACCTACAGCTTCTCCCAATTCGACCAGATCGCCATGAGTGGGACTCCGCCCATAACATAATTGACAGATCCAAGATGTGCTCCGGCAAGTAAAAGGGGTTCTAATATATATTGGTTGTGCCCGAAACGGTTGTGCTCGAAAGGCAGTTATGAATCGATTGACTAATCCAATTCCAATATCTTGATTTCGAGCAGCAATGCATCGTGAACCAATATATATATCGTCTGCTAATACACGACCAATTAGTGTTTGGACAAAAAGTTTTTCTGTCATCCCATTTTGAGGACTCACAGAAATACCTCGGATAGTACCACAATCTCTTCTACGCACAATAATATGTTGAACTACTTCAACAAGTCTGCGTGTAAGATATCCAGCATCCGCTGTTCGTACAGCAGTATCTACAACCCCTTTGCGGGCTCCGTAGCAGGAAATTATATATTCTGTCAAAGAAAGTCCCTCGCGTAAATTGCTTTGAATAGGTAAATCAATCATTTGTCCTTGAGGATCCGCCATTAACCCTCTCATCCCTACTAATTGGTGTACCTGGGATGCATTTCCTCTGGCTCCTGAAAAAGACATTAGATAGACTGGATTAGAAGGATCCGTTATCCGAAAATTCGAATTCATTTCTTGTTTCAAATATTCACTTGTAGCATACCATATTTCAACGGATTGGCGTAATTTTTCTACTGCGTGTACAGCCCCATAATAATAGTGTTTCTCCAAAAGAAAACTCTGTTGTTCCGCATCTTGGACTAACCATCCTTTAGAGGGTATTGTTAAAAGATCCTCGATTCCTAAAGAAATCGATGTAGTAGTGGCTTGATGGAAGCCCAGAGCCTTTATTTGATCCAGTATATGGGATGTATATCCCATTCCGAAATGATCTATTAATCTGCTAATAAGTCGTTTCATAGCAGTTCCGTCTATCTCTTTATTATGAAAGACCAGGTTGGCCCGTTCCGCCATACATAAGTACCCCCTTTTTTGACTGAGTAGGATTCGACAATTGCTGAGTAGGATTCGACAATAGGCCTGAGTCAGTGATTCGAAAACTTAATTTACCCCCTTTCCTCAATCTCAATCTGAATTTGCGTGGCAAAAAGGATGGTACTAGCGAAATCGGAATGCCCCCCGAAAGGGGCATCGCCGAATCTAACTTCCTTGTTTAGATTTAGATAGTGTATGAATAGGCCCGACTAAATCCTTGTATGGCTTCCTCTATTTCTCTATAAAAAGAAATATGACCAAGAGTGGTTCGAATGTATATAGAACGGGTTTCTTTTTTTCTATTTCCGACTATTAGATAGTGGGCATAAATCTCATGATAAGTCCCAAAAGATTCATATTGAATTTCAATCGGAACTTCTCTTGATCCAATGACACGTTGATCTAGTTTCCATCGGAGCCACAAGGGACTGTTTAAACCGATTCGTTTCTGTCTATAAGCTCCCAGTGCATCATAGGAACTAGAAAAATGGGGTTCTTTATCTTTCGTATAATAATTATTATTGTAGTTTACTTTTTTATTTGGATAGTTTCCGCAACTATTATATCTATTTGCACAAATACCTCGACGATTTCCAATCGTTAATACATAAAGTCCGATAAGCATGTCTTGGGTTGGCACGCAAATAGGATCTCCAATAGCGGGAGACAGGAGATTCATATGAGAAAACATAAGTAAACGGGCTTCTGCTTGAGCTTCCAAGGATAAAGGTAGATGAACAGCCATTTGATCCCCATCAAAGTCCGCATTGAAACCCTTACACACTAATGGATGTAAACAAATAGTACGCCCCTCTACTAAAGTGGGTTGGAAGGCCTGTATGCCTAATCTATGCAGGGTAGGTGCTCTGTTCAACAGTACAGGATGCCCCCGCATAACTTCTTGAAGTATTTCCCATACAATGGGTTCCTTTTCCCAAATTTTCCTTTTAGCAATCCTGACATTAGAAGTAGCACGTTTCGTGATTAAATCGCGAATTACAAATAGCTGAAAAAGCTTTATTGCTATCTCTAAAGGTAATCCACATTGATGTAATGAAAGCGAAGGACCCACAACAATGACAGAACGCCCCGAGTAATCGACCCGTTTCCCAAGCAGAGTCTCACGAAACCTCCCCTCTTTACCCTCAATTACATCTGAAAGTGACTTGTATACTTTATTGTGACCATCCCTCGTCGGTTGCCCGCGAGACCCACTATCAAGAAGTGTATCCACGGCTTCTTGTACCAATTTTTCCTGGCACATTACTAAATCTGCTGGCGCTAATTCACTTCTTTTTAATAGATAGGCAAGGTTGTTGTTCCGACGGATAACTCTCTTATAAAGTTCATTAATATCCGAAGTCACTACTTTATCCCCAGACCTATAAACAATGGGTCTCAATTCGGGAGGAAGAACCGGTAATAAGCACAAAACCATCCATTCTGGTTCTACATTTGTTTGAATAAAATGTTTCGCCAATTGCATTCGTCTAATTAAAAAAACTTTTCTTATTCGTCTTTTTCTATCTTCCCATTCATCTCCACTATACCCCTCGTCTTCTAATTCCTTCCATTCAACCAAGGAATTCTCTATAATAATTCGCAAATCCAAATCCGCTAATTGTTCTCTAATAGCACCTGCTCCTGTCGCAATTTCCCGATTTCGAAATGTTGCAAAGCCTGGGGTAGAAAAAAAGGGAGAAATGCTGTGGTTACAGGATGAAATTTCATCTTCGAATAAACCTCGTAATCGTAAGAAAGTCGGTTTTTTAGCGCTGGGCCTAGCAAAAGAGAAATCGCCGTATACTAGGCCTTCCAATTTCTTAAGGGGTTTATCTAAAAGATTCGCGATATAACTAGGAAGACCTTTCAAATACCACACATGAGTCACTGGACATGCCAGTTTGATGTATCCCATTTGATATCTTCGTATCCGAGAATCAACAAATTCTACCCCGCATTTTTGACAAAATCTTTCGTCTTCATTTTCAGCTACGCTCGCTCGAGAATTTCCACAAGCACAAATTCCACTTTTTATGGGTCCAAAGATTCTTTCGCAAAACAATCCATCTTTTTCTGGTTTATCGGTTTTATAATGAAAAGTGGAGGGCCTTGTGACTTCGCCAACGACTTCTCCATTAGGTAGGATTTTGTTAGCCCAAGCCTTTATTTGTTGAGGGGAAACGAGTCCAATTTGAAGTTGTTTATGTTTATATTGGTCAATCATAAAATAGAAATAAGAAAAGAATTTATATTTATTCTGATCAAACATCCTCCCTATTAACCTGAAAGTTCTTCTCAGATACAAGGAAATGGTTCAGTTCTAGAGCCAAAGATCGTAGTTCTCGAACGAGCACTCGAAAAGATTCTGGAGGATCCTCGTGATTAGGCACTCTTTTTCCCCAGATCGTAGCATTAAGTATTTCTTGGCGGGCTATAAGATGATCAGATTTATAAGTAAGTATCTCTTGTAAAATATGAGCAACACCAAATCCTTCTAAAGCCCAAACTTCCATTTCTCCTACTCGTTGTCCCCCTTGTTTGGCTCTTCCTCTAACGGGTTGTTGGGTAACAAGTGAGTAGGGCCCAGTAGAACGTCCATGGATTTTCTCATCAACTTGATGAATTAATTTTAAAATATAGGACTTCCCTATTAGAACAGGTTGTTCGAAGGGATCTCCTGTTCTTCCATCAAATATTCTGCTTTTTCCCGGGTACTCCGGTTCAAATACCCATGGATTTTGTGTTTGTTTACTGGCTTCATATAATTCCGAAAACACAAGTTTTCTTGAAGCCTCTTGCTCATATCTCTCATCAAAGGGTGCTATTCTATAATGTTTCTTTAGCAGATCCCCTGCTAATCCGAGCGAGCTTTCAAATATTTGTCCCACATTCATTCGTGAGGGTACTCCTAGGGGATTGAAGACCATATCAACAGGTGTTCCATCTTGCAAATAGGGCATATCTTGCCTAGGCAAAATTTTGGAAATGATCCCCTTATTCCCGTGTCTTCCTGCTACTTTATCCCCAACTTTGATTTCACGTTTCTGTAAAATATATACACGAACCATTATGTCGAGGGGGTCCCTCTGGATCCATTTCACATCGATAACGCGCCCTCTTCCACCTATAGGTAGTTTGAGAGAAGTTTCTTTTGAAGTGGATACCTCAAGACCAAAAATGGCCCGTAATAATCCAGCTTCCGCGATATACGAGGATTCGCTCGCTATCTGAGGCGTTAATTTACCTACTAAAATATCGCCTGTTTCTACCCAGGATCCCAACCTCACAACTCCATTTCTGTCCAAATTGCGGAGTAAATGTTCTTCTAGATGTGGTATTTCTTTAGTGATTTTTTCAGCGGAGCCTTGGCTTGTCGTATCCGTCTGAATTTCATATTTTCGGATGTGAAAAGAAGTATAAATATCCTCATATACCAAACGTTCGCTAATTAGTACTGCGTCTTCAAAATTGTAACCCTCCCACGGCATATAAGCTACTAAAACGTTTTTTCCTAAAGCAAGTTCCCCACCAACTGTAGCTGCTCCCTCCGCTAAAATTTGCCCTTTTTTAATGGATTTACCCCTCGGAACCCGAGGTTTTTGGTGCATACAAGTATTTTTGTTAGAGCGCCGATGGGCAACTAAAGGAATACTTATAGTCTTCCCACTACTTGATAAAATGATCTTGTGACTATCACTAGAAATGATCTTTCCCTCGCGTTCGGCTATAATGGAAACCCTCGAATCTAGAGCTGTTTGGCGTTCCAATCCAGTTCCAACAATGCACTTCTCGGACCGAGAAAGTGGAACTGCTTGGCGCTGCATATTAGAACTCATTAAAGCCCGATTCGCATCATTATGCTCAATAAAAGGAATGAGAGAACCTCCAATAGAAAAATATTGGAAAGGAAAAATACTTCTAACATGAATCTGTTCCCATGCAATAGTCAGGAATTCTTGACGGTATCTAGCTGGAACAACTTGTTCTTCCTGAATACCCTGATTCAAGGACAAAGAATTTCCTGCTGCTATCATATAATATTCATCTCTATTTGGTGATAAATAAACCACCTGTCTCTCGTTTTTTTCTTTTGCTTTCTCAGATATTTTATAAAACGGACTCTCTATAGATCCCCACCAGTGATCAATTCTCGCATGAATAGCTAAGGATCCAGTAAGTCCAACATTGATGCCTTCGGACGTGTCAATTGGACAAATACGCCCATAGTGACTCGGATGAATATCTCGGCTACGAAAACTTGCAGTTCTCCCCGTCAATCCTCCAGGACCCAAACAACTCACTTTTCGCCCATGAACCGTTTGTGTCAATGGATTGGTTTGGTCAAAAACTTGAGATAAGGGGTATGTGCCAAAAAAGGTCTCATAAGTAGTTATTAATAAAATCGAAGTTGAAGTTGGAGTTACCAAAGTTTGTGGAGTCGGTTTCGATTGACGTATGAATACTCTACGGATAGTTTTTTGAATCGCATGTTGTAAACGGCCAAGAGCCAGTCCGAATTGATCTTGTAACAGATCCGCAACCGAACGAATACGTTTATTTTTCAAGTGATTCATATCGTCATCGTCAAGTATACCCGTTCCAAATTTCATTCCAATCAAATGATCCGTAGCAGCCAATACATCTCGTGGTAACAAGAATGTATTGTTCTGAGGTATATTAAGATTCAGTCTCCGATTCATATTTCGTCGACCAACTCTTCCTAATTCACATTTTTGTTGAAAAAATTTCTTTTGTAATTCCTCACATAAGGACTCCGAAAATACCAGGTCCCCACCTACACAAGCAAATTGTTGATAAAACTCCAAAATAGCTTTTTCTTTTGACTCAATCCTCTTTTTCTCCTTAGCATTCGGGAAAGACAAGAAAATTTCGGGGTAGGAAACATTATCTAAAATTTCTCTTAGATTCGAACCCATAGCTGATGATAGAACTAAAATAGATATCTTTTGTTTTCTACTCACGCGAGCCCATATCCTTTCTTTTTTATCAATTGCTAATTCCGATCTTCCTCCCCAATCTGATATTATAGTCCCGGTGTATATAGAAATTCCCTTATGGTCTAATTCGGAGCGGTAGTAAATACCAGGACTTAGCAATATTTGATTGATCACAATTCGGTATATTCCATTTATTATAAAGGTTCCTAAGGAATTCATTATAGGAATGTTTCCAATAGAAATGGTTTGTTTTTGCACATCGAAACCAAAAATTAATCTCGCGGATACATATAATTCAGAAGAATAAGTGAGTGATTCATACACAGCATCCCTTTCTTTTATCGAGGGTTCTAGCAATTGATATCCTTTCGCAAATAATTGAAATGCAATTTCGTGATCTGGATCTTTAATTGTTGGAAACTTCTCAAGTTCTTCTGCCAAGCCTTGATTAATGAACCTACAAAATCCCTCGAATTGGATCTGACTAAATCCGGGTATTGTGGACATTCCCTCATTTCCATTCCGGAGCATCTTAATCTTAAGTTTCCTATTTATCGAAGAAAAATTCCATTATCAGCTCACTCTTTATCAATCCCTACGGATCAATCTAGCAATCATGGAATCTATATTCTGTTTACTGAATCACATGAAATTCTAGGGAACTCCACATACGTATTTCATATATGTATTTCATACATATGAATAAAGATAATTTTGCGGAAAGTTCGACTTTGGCAGGGGTAGAAATGGAATTAAAATGAATTGATAAAAAAGTCCTAGAAAAAAAATTCTGCTACTTAAATTTTATGATATTCTAATCAGATTGGATAGCAAAGATTTCTCGTTTTATCTGCTTTCTAGGAAAGAAATAAAGCCATAATAATTTATAAGCACTAGAAAGTTTTACTTTAGTTCGATTTAGAATTTAGAATAGTATGCTTAGTTTTATTTTCAAAAAGAATTTGAAGGTTATTTTTAGTTTCGTAGTAATAGAATTGCTAAAAAATAAAGGATTTCGTTGTAGAATCCTAAAATAAAGTACTTACTTTTTTTAAGTACTTGCTAATCTAGTTATCCACCTATTCACATATTCTTTCTTTTATCGTAATTTCACTTGTGTGGGCCAATAAAAGATAAAAGAAGGCCAGGCCATAATCTATATCAGAGCAAATTTCCTCTTTTTATTCACGATATTTAATGCAATGAAAAATTAAAGCATGATTCCCCGTAGGGATATGTACATAAGGGGGATCCGTAGATAATAATGCTGTTCGGACCTGGAGTTTCCCTATATACAGATTAGGGAAACTTTTATTCTATTTTATTATGCCATTTTAAGAGTCGTTTACTACTGTAATTCAAAAAAACTAAAATTATAGTTAATGGTTCCAATTTGTTCTGAATTTTGCAGTCTGTGACTGGAAATCCACTTTTGCTCCTTTGCCATTTCAATAGAATAGAATCAATAGAATAGAAAGAAAATTCTCCTTTGCCATCTCAATAGAATAGAAAAAAAAGGGGTTTTAGTAAGAAAATATGGATGAATACTTGTTCTTTTCTCGATTTTAGATTAGATCGGATTTTTTGGCGGCATGGCCAAGTGGTAAGGCAGGGGACTGCAAATCCTTTACCCCCAGTTCAAATCTGGGTGCCGCCTGATCAATAAAATACTTAGGATTATAGTACTAATCAAACTCAAAAATTTCGTATCCCCATAAGTTGGGGCAAGAGAGTAACTAGGTCTGGCCATACTGGATTTTGAGAATCCATACCATAGTTCTATCCTCAAATGAAGCTTTGTTTTGGCGGCAGTGGCCCAAAGGGGGAGCTACCAACAGAGATGAGGTAGCGTTTCCTTATTCTTTTATTAATTTGAATTGATTCGGGAATTTAAAACTTCCAAAGGTCCCTAAGTACTTTTTCAATCTAAGATTGAAGAAGGGACTTTGCCAAGAAATATCAATATACTTCGTACATCTTATGCTACCTACATACACTAAAGTAAAGGCTACTGATTCTGTCGAGAATCAGATTGAATAGGCTGATCTAAAATAAATTTCGGAGTTGTGGAGTGGATAAGGTCTCCTCACTCTTTCATAGAAAGAGAGAAAGTGGGGCAGTAGGGTTTAGGTCAAAAATAAACATGGGTAAAGTAGGTATCCAATAAATATTTATCTATCCTAATTTTATGGTATATTCTGACGTCCTTTGCTTATAAAAAAGGTAACAAAAGGAAGAAAAAATCTCTCTATTCCCGCGTCTTCTATTCAGGACATTCTCACACTCTTTCTTTTTTAAGGAAAAGGTATATGTATCATATTTATACTTAATACTCTCCAATTCTACTAGAAATCATATAAGAATTTGATAGGAGTAAATTCCTTTAACTGATTCATCCATAGTCTTAGAGCAGAATTTTGACTCTGTACCCTTAATTCCACTATGATTATTGATCAATAGTAGAATAATTCTTTCATAGAAATAGGAGACATAATTTACATGGATATAGTAAGTCTCGCTTGGGCTGCTTTAATGGTAGTCTTTACATTTTCTCTTTCGCTAGTAGTATGGGGGAGAAGTGGACTCTAGGGATACTACTAATTGATTGAGTAGTCGAATTCTAGTATCAACTCTTTTCTTTAATTGATCATTTTATTTTGTTCTTTTTTTTGAAGGATCTCACGTGAAGCATCTCGCGTCATTTTTAAGTATGAAAGATTCGCAGGTTTTTCCCTTTTATTTACTTTTTTCTTTTATTATAGTCTATTCTCGTATTATTTTTCTCCCTCTCCATGGATTCTTTCAATGAAGAATTGTCTTCGATTTTTTGGATTTTGACTTGCTTGAAATTAAGTGGATGCAGTGAAAAAAGAAGTTGAATTAGATTACTATTTCAATCTAGTAATCTATTCTATGTAGATTCAAGATAATATATATAATAGAAAGAATCTAAAGTGTCGTAGAAAAAACTATATGTAGTTCTTTCTACCACACTTTAGGATTCCAACCAGATCCTTTCATTTAAGACTTGGATTTTTATTTTCTTTAATCCCTTTTTCATTTCTTCAATGATTAATTGGAATTCCAATTAATCATTTTGGCTGGCTGTTTTTACATAAATAATAAGTAAAAAGGCAGTAGGAACTAGAATGAACAATGCAGTAGCAATAAATGCGAGAATATTTACTTCCATAACCTCTTTATTTTATTTTTTTCACAATAACTCGGGATGTAATCCCATGGAGAGGAAAAGAGGGTATCCCTGTGTAGGACTTGCATTCTGATAATACTGAATCAATTCAATATTATGAATATAGGATCTATCAAATCAATTCATGGTTGATAGTGGAATAATATAACATAGGAAGATCCCTTATCCATACTAAGACCAAAATAGGTTTTTTGATTGGATTCGGAACCCCTCTATTTTTCATCCTTTTTTACTTTTGCTTTTCTATATATATATGTAGAGCCAAGAATCTTTCTTATCCAATTTCCCTTCCTTTTTCTTATAGTTATACATACAATTATGTATGTATGTATTATATAACTGACTTTCTATGGGTCACATAGACATCCAAATAAGCAGTAGAAGTAGAAATGAGATGGAGAAAAGAGGATCCTAAATAAAAAAGATCCAATATTTTCATTTAGGGAAAAGAGCGTTTGCTTGGTTTTTATTTTATTAGGTTACTGTCAATATCTGCTTTTGGGGTCTAAAGATGAGAGCAGATTCATAAAAAAAATGGAAGTGGTGTGGTTTAACCCCTAAAAAGGAACTAATTATATTAAATTCATTCTCTAACAATAAACGAATACAATTCGTGTATGGATTGGATTCCGGTAAAATACCGTAACTCTATTCCTTAAGTTAAGAGTCAAATAGGAAGTTAAGATGCAGATGGTATCATTATATCATAAAAATAGAGTAATATCCTAAATTATACTAATCCACGTATGATATGTATGTCTTTCCTTATCAACCGGAAGTAGTTAAAAAAAAAAAAGATTCCTATACAGCTCTCTTTTTATTGAGAGCTGCGAAATAAAAAAAGTAAAGTAAGGGTTCTCCATAGATATTTGATCTTGCCTTCTGCCCCCCCCTTTTTTCGGGAAATTCTTGATGAAAAAAAGGAAAGATGAATTTTTCCATTCATTGAACCCTAGTTCGGGACTGACGGGGCTCGAACCCGCAGCTTCCGCCTTGACAGGGCGGTGCTCTAACCAATTGAACTACAATCCCTGCGGGGTGTATGGCATACCTAGTTTTAAATAGAACCCTAAGAAGATTCGTCTGCCGTACTCTAAGAAATAGATGAATGATATACTACTACACCCACATAGGATATGTGGGTATAGTGAGAGTGGCATAACTAGTATGCCGCGATTTTTTATCCCTAAAAACAACTGATAATCCACCTTTCAATAAGAAAAACGGTTTTCTTTGTAAGAAAAGAATCAGAGAGATATGGCTTAGAAATAAATTTTCCCCTTCTTTTCTCTTTACCCTTTATTTCTATGGATCAGATATTTTTTTTTATGGAAGAAAAAAAAGGATTTAGTTCATATTCACGAAGCCCTAGATTTTTGGGCCGAGCTGGATTTGAACCAGCGTAGACATATCGTCAACGAATTTACAGTCCGTCCCCATTAACCGCTCGGGCATCGACCCAGGAAGAATTTATTCTAGGGTTTTTGATAATCTATGATTAACCTCTTTTTATAATACTCCCTACCCCCAGGGGAAGTCGAATCCCCGCTGCCTCCTTGAAAGAGAGATGTCCTGAACCACTAGACGATAGGGGCATCACTAGACGATAGTGCTATATAGAACCACTCGTCATTATACTATAATGATAGTATGAGCAGTTTTTTGGAATTGTCAATATACTCGAATCGAAGAGTATAAATAGATCAAAGCAAAGAGTCTTTCCTACTTTTCTATTATGCTTTCGTAGGATTTTTTTTTTAGTTGTTGGTTAGGTTAATTCACGGATCATCCCCTGCTTTTTAGGGAAATTCCTTTTACTTTTAAAGTAAAGTAGAATAGATTAATAAAAAGGATTCTAGATTAGTTCAGTACGAATATTGATTTGATTGCTCTAACAGGAAAAAGAGTCTAATTTCATTTATTTTTTGCAATTTAAACTCTGTGCTTCGTTTAGTGTTCAGACCAAAAATATGAGCATCTCGTACTAAACGAAACGAAGTCATAAAATTCAATAAAAAACAGAGACATTTTCAAAAAAAAAAGAAAAAAAGTGAATGAATTTAGTAGAAAAGTACTCTATCGGATTCGAACCGATGACTTCGGTCTTTCCGTAGCATTACTCTACCACTAAGGGAAAAGCCCCTTATCGGATTTGAACCGATGACTTATGCCTTACCATGGCATTACTCTACCACTGAGTTAAAAGGGCTTTTTATTCAAAAATTAGCCACTTTCTTTTACCATTATAGATCGACTGCATAATGTACAAAATATATGTATATATTAATGTACATAATATATACATATATAGATATATATGTAGAGATTTTATTTTCTCTATTGAGATATAGAAGTTTATTCTTCAAAAAGGCCAAAGGGGCACTGCTGTTAAAAAAATGGTAGACTTTGTTTTTTTTATCTTTAGCCTATTCACTTTTCACGTGCTCAGAATGTTCTGCAGAATTAGGACTTTTTTCTTCTATTGGCTGATCTTATGATGAGAACTTTCTCCATTTATGTTTTATTTCCCTTAATTCTAATTGGGGGGTATAAAGGAATTCGCCCTCTTCATATACCCATATGGCTGGGTAGTGTATTAATTTTCAGTGATATACTTCTTATCTGTTTTGGCGCGAGATTGAACCAATCTTTCACAGGCATTCCTTGGAAAAACCTTCGAGTTCAAAACTTTTCAATTTTTCAGTTTTGGGCGGATTTGTTGCAGCAATTTCCGACGGGTACCCTTTGGAAATAGTACTTGAATATTGTCCAAAAGGTGTATTTTGAACAAACTATATTGGAGTTTTATCAACAATTTTATTCTCAAAAGCGGGCAGTCGAATTTATACAGCAGAGTATAAAAATTATTCTACAGCCTGCCTAACAAAAAAGAAAAGGAAGAAAGGGATTGATGGGTACTGTCGCCTATATCTCTTAGTGTATATTGTAGGAATAATAAAACTATAGAATACGAAGAATACGATCCTAATCGAAATGCATACATTTGGTTTATAAGCTAGTGGCATGGTAAGAAGAGATTTCTTTTACAGACTAGAGAGGGGCCATCTAAATCCTAAATTAAAGGTCTGCGATTGAAGTACCAACTGCTCGCTTTTCTCCGTAGGTGGGATTAGCTTCCTCCTCGAATGGCTACCCTTGACAAAGGATAGTGTTGGTATCATAATCTACATGTAGCGGGTATAGTTTAGTGGTAAAAGTGTGATTCGTTCTATTAATAACTGAATTTGAAATGATATACTTAAGGCATCCTTAAGTTTTTTTATATTCATATTCCGATGAAAACTTTAGTTCTTATAAAGGGTTTAATCCTTTTCCTTTCAATAGCATATTGAGGAAGAATATACATTCTCGCGATTAGTATCCAAAGACTAATTTAATTTGCATGCAAAATACAAATTGGATTATGAGTACAGAGGCGCGAAGCATAATTTTGCATTGGATTAAGTATTCCAATTGAATAAATATGAGTAAAGGATCTATGGATGAAGATACAAAAAAGTATATTTCCAATCGTAACTAAATCTTCTTTTAGTTAAAAAAGAAATGGAAGCTCAATAGCTAAAAAACGATAGTTTTGGTTTACTAGAACCATCAGGATATTGTTTCAGCTCGGTGGAAACCCAACTCTTTTCCTCAGGATCTCTTGAATGAAATTAGGGAACGAAGTAAGTAGATTAGATAGATATTTAGTAGAATTTCTATCTTCTACTCTATAGGGATCATCTAGAAAGCGGAGAGCTTTGGTTCCATTCAGACAGAAAAGCTAACATAGATGTTAACTGGTGAGAATAGCCATAAAGGAGCCGAATGAAATCAAAATTTCATGTTCGGTTTTGAATTAGAGACGTTAAAAATAATCAACCAACGTCGACTATAACCCCTAGCCTTCCAAGCTAACGATGCGGGTTCGATTCCCGCTACCCGCTCCATTCTGTATAAAAAGACTATTCTATTTGTCTAGACATGGTAGAGACTTGTATTCAACCTTTTTCGTCCACCAGTTTTTGGCCCTACAGAGCGGAGTAGAGCAGTTTGGTAGCTCACGAGGCTCATAACCTTGAGGTCACGGGTTCGATTCCCGTCTCCGCACTTAGCAGCCCATATAAATAAATGGGCTATTCTATTTGTATAGATATGGTAGAGAGCTATATCCAACCCTTTTTTTTATTCATCAGGCAGAAAAGAAAAAAGAAATACAAAGAAAGGCACAGTCTATTCCCCTTTAAAAGCAATTTTCTCTTGTTTATCTCGGTGAATCCCTGGTTTAGGGGACCCTCTTGGCAAGTTTGATTTTCGCCCCCGAAGCATTCTTTTTTTTTT